ACCGATGGCCGGGAAGGGAAGAAGTATTTCAAGGACCCGGCTTCGTGGACGAGAAAGAATAGAATCAAGGGCCATGCCCGACCCGAGCTACTAGGCCAGGGCCAGAGGAGAGGAACTATTTCAAGCAAGGATGCTATGACCTCAGACCTGAGACCGATTGAAAGATATAGGAATGAATGAATCCAATGTCATCTATACCGTGTTTTTGGGCTGTCATAATGTGACAGTTTCGACTTCCATCGGTCGACTTCTGTCGTCTCTGTCTATTCCGTTTAGGGAATGGGCTTATTCATTCCGATTTCTGTAAATACTTCTGATCTCCCCCAGCCTCGGTCTAAAAAGCTCCTGCCCTTCTTGCGGGCTCTCAGTGATCAAATCTGGTTTTGGGAGTTGCCGGTGCGAATACCTTTCTCTTGCTTTGAATAATTAGCTCATGCCTTGTTGCTTGCTGTGCCCGGTGCGAATCCCCTTCGTTCCTTTCTTTCTTTGCCGGGTCAAGGAGATTGGTTGGGTTCTTTGGTTGCTTATTCCACTTCTTTCAGTGGGAGGAGTTTCATCAGCAGCAGCGAGGTCAAGCCATAGGTACGCTTCAGTGCAAGCTCCGTCTTCGCAAGCGGTGGCCGACAGGCCCTTTGAAATGAATATCCTTTCCGGCCCGGTACTAGAGGAGAGGGGAGAGCAGAACGTCCTCTGAGTCTCTCAACTGAAACTTTCACTGGAACAAGAACCTGACCTCAAGCCAACTATATAGAGGGCTTAAAAGCGCCTTGCCTCAAAAGAGAGATAGAGCTCTGCTTCTTCTGCTTCTGCTTTTAGAGGTATGAGCTATTCTTCAGATTGTTCTTTTGGTTTTATAAGGGCCGGAGCCTTTGATAAGCAAGAAGCCAATGTTGTAATTCTTGAGGATGATTCTTTGAAGCAATAATTCCATAAGCAAATACATGAGACTCTTTTACTTTCAAGCTCCGAAGAAGACTGAAACTGACCCCACTTTCATTGACTAGTAAGTGATAGCTGTCGGGTTCGCAGAATGACCGATGAAACCAACTGAATCCACTCTCGTGACATGCCTTTTATATAATTGGGTTCGATCCACCACTTTGAGGAAAGAGATGAGACGGTCTACCCGTCTTTACACATACGAGAAATCACTCACTGACGGACAAGAGGTGTCGACAACGTGAGCTTTACTGCCCGGCTTTCGGCCTTTGTCTCGACTATAAACACTATTTTCCATCCAAAAAAATGTGACAATGAAGTCCAAGCTTCGCTAAACGATACTCAAGAGATTCACCCTCTCCTGGAACAAGATCTCTAGTAATAAAATCCTCAACTACCATAAAAAAAAGGAATGATTTGTGAAAGGGAGCGTTAAGTAAGGTCAGGAATCCTAAACATAAGTATGCCTTCGGGTCCCTCCGTGCCTCATCAGAATAGGCATACAATAATCTGGTAGTAAACAAGGTAATTTTTTTTCCACTGGATAGGTAAGACTAAGTAGGGGCGAACGAGCTTCTCATATCAATACTCCCATACATCATGATCAGTTCGTTCGAAAGGTCGAGCAGCAGCCTAACTTGGAAAATAAATCCTGTCCCTTGGTTTGGTTGTTCTGGCCTTGCCATCGAAAGCACGGTTTCAGAAATGCTTTAGTTACGCTCCGTGGGTTTCGCATGATTAGGATCAATCAGAACTCACCTGCCCTGGAAAGCAGATCTGCTGATGGTTAGGTGGTTAGCGAACATCGCCTTTCTCATCTAGGACTTAGACCTGTACACCCGCATCTTCCTCTTACGTGAAGGTATGTCATGCCCCGCCCTAACTCATATCTTCCTTCCTCTGGGACATTGGTGCACTTGCAAAGTACTCCTATCCGCTTGTAGAGAGTCTTTCTCCGACCTTTGAAGTTTAACACTTTATCAATTGTGAGCTGGAAAGTGAGTCTGAAGCGAGTTGGTACGGTCTAGGGCTTCCGATTCAAAGGCTATGAGAAGGCCTTCCAACTCTTTTATAATCGTTTCAAGAAGTGGCCGAAGAAGGACCGGCTGGAGAGTCAGTCGTACTAAAGTCTGTTGGTAGGGTCAAGTTGTTGAGGTCTCTCGAGCCTCTATAGTAAATAAAGCATAGAAAAAGTGCGCTCTATAGCTAGCTCCAATTGAACAGGTTGAGGAGAAGAGCTAGTTCCCTGGGTCACTACGTCAGCCTCGGGCTAGTGCTTGATTGAAACTAGCCCTGAACCAGGGCGGAAGGAATAGCACGCAAAAGCCGGTTGGGAAAAAAAGCTTCTTCTTTTCAAGCTTCAAGTCTTAAAAAAAGCTTCTTCTTTTCAAGCTTCAAGTCTTGTTGTCTTTAACAGATCCTTTTCCATAGCCGGGGTCCTGAGGCTCCTCGTAGCAGCAGAAGCTACGACATGGGCAAGGGATAGGTGACCGAGTGAAAGTACCTGAACCACCTTTTAAAGAGTAGATAATATTTTATCTAATATAGAACTAAATAACCCAGTGGCTTAATAGCCGAGTGGCTTAAGACATTGATTGGTTTGCTGAATCGAAAATTAAAAGAGTATCATGGGGAAATCCACAGCCCCTACCCTACCTAATTTGCCTCTTGTTTAACAAAGTGGATGAACCCCCCTTCGTCAACAGACAAGAGACCACCGAGACATGAAATTGGGAAGCCGCCCCTCACTATATAAACTATATAAATGAGTTTTCCTGAGAGGCTCAGCTTCCTTAAGATATTTTCGATTCTCTCAACCTCATCAAACAAACTCAGGGCTGTGGTCCAGTCCAGGAACATTTAATAAAAGCTCGGCTACGCAGGTCTGGTCCTGAACTCCAAAGAAGACGAACGAGACTGACATCTTAGTTAAGCACTGAGGCTTTGTTGGTGCCTTGGTTCGCCCAAGATCAACAATAAATACATAGATAGACGGGTGTCCGGTTTTTCGTATTGAGAAATGGAGCGCCCTTCCCCGACTTCGACGTTGCGAGATGGTGCCTACACTTTTGCTTTTGCGTGCGTGCTCGCCCATTTCTTCTATGAATAGATTTCCTGCTGTCTTCGGATCCCAAAGTCAGGGGTTGGGTCACCGTTCATGTCGGCTAGTATCAGACGATTCCACCATACTCTTCTATGGATTTCTTCGATGTTCAAAATAATCTACTCCTAGTGGAAGAAGTCCGCCCTCGCAAGAGCAAAGAGAATCCTTCTCAGGTCTCTCTCCTGATCTTGATTCGGCAGCAGTTCAAACACATTATCCATCTGAGGTTGAAAACAAAGGATTTGATTTAAAGGAAAGGCCTGGTTGATCAGTGAATGAAGAAGGCTCATGCCCGTCCATCTCTTGCATTTGGGGTTTCCAGTTTCGTTCCCTTTCATTCTCTTGAGTTGGCTTGGCTGCTGGGTCCTTAGGGCATTCTTCTACTCTTTCTTTTCTAGGGGAAAGAGAATCAGACAATCTTCTTCTTATTGTCAGAAGGTATGATAGTCGGAAAGTAACTAACTGCATTCTTCTTTTCTGGATAGTTTCATATGGTAAGGCCTATATTCGCATTTGAATTTACCTCTCGTATACTAAGCCGCACGGGGATCGTGAGACTGCCTCTTTAACGTCCGGAAATCCTCTTTTTCAAGACTTTCTCTCCTTTCTACCTTGTTTTGGAATAGATTACCTTCTTTCTCACTTTCTCTATAAGACAGTAAAGGGCGACTGATTCGAGGAGATACGCCTGCGTTGACACCCTAATATCAATATCAATAAGGGGAAAGCGAATTGTTGAGCTTTGGGGCAATCACCCTTACATTTCCAGAAAGAGGGGAGATTCATTTACAGGAAAGACAGAAAGGTATAACAAGAACTATCCTGAGACTTGCGTCACTGGAAGGCTGTATCGAACTTCTTTCTTTTAGGAGCTCCTCTCGAATCAATCTTGAATCTGGAATCGAGCCTTCTGCCAGGACTTTACCAATCCATTCTCATCTAAGTGCTCCTAGCTTTCCCCTAGCCCTACCCGCTTTCTTTGTCCTTTCCTTTGCTGGCTTGGCAGAGTAGAGTTAGCTTTCGCTTTAACACACCGTCTTCCTGAATGCGCTTACCGTACTGGGCTTGAATTGCTTTTCTTGAGTTTGATCTTTGATTGAGATGAGAGCACTACCTATTCTTTGACTTGCGAGTCCAACCTTTCGCTATCCTCTCTTTAGCCACTTTAGCAAGGAATAAGGAATCCCTTTGCTTTCCTCCACGCCCTATACGCTCTCCTTCATATCAGAGCAACCGGCTAACCACTCGCTCCCTATCCGCTTTTCCCCTCTAGCTCCTTCTTATAGTATTAGGCCCTCGCTACTATATTACTTCCTTGCATAGTCTTGGGATGAGAGTCAAGGAAAGCAGCTCGAAGAGGCCCCAAAGACCGCTTTTGCAGCTAAAAGGACTTTATGCAATCCACTGAAATTTCACTTTTCCGGCATCACTGGAACAAAGACTATACTACTTTCTTCCCCGTAATGAATTCTAACAATCTCCCTCAAGAAGTTCTCAAGAATCTTATTCCAGTAAGTGAAAGACCTTACCATCGTAGACCTAATAATCGAAAGAGTTCACAGCGAAAGAAGCTGAAAAAGCGAGTCTGAAAGCGCTCGAAAGAAAAAAATCCCGTCTTTTTCTATGAAAGGGCTCAAGAATGGAAGAAAGCGTTGAGTTGACTCAAGTGCCTTACTATTTATTATAGGGGGGGAAAAGCGAAAAGGTAAAGGACTGAATCTAGTCTAGTAGCTCGGTATCCGGATGAGTATATATATGTAAAAGAAGAGCTCTTCCCCCTGGTTTTCGGGTTTAAACTCTGCTCTCCTCTACTTTGAATTAGGAATCATCACATTCTCCTTCCTCGACTTAACATTCGATTTTCAACTGCTTCCTTTGCTTGTGCAGAGCCTCTTTCTCTTCCAGCTTCCTAGACTTAACGCCTTCAATCTCTCCGCATCCTTTATCTTTAAGAAAGTGCGCTCTCTGCATCCTTCTTTCCTTTCGTTAGCAGCCTTTCTTTCTTCTCCCTATTTCCTTAAGCCTGTGGGAGAAAGGGTCGAAGCGGATCTTTAAGCAGAACCGTATGGAAGACCTAGCAGAAAGTCAAGTCTTGAAGTACTTGGAAGATACTACATGAACTTAAGGCTTTTTCTTCACTTAATGGTGTATATTACTCCGTTTAGACGAAGAGAAAGAAGCTAACTGAAAGAAAGCTCAGAAAGCTTAGCTCAAGGGAAAGCGAGGGTCCAGATGTAGACTTCCGAAACGAAGGGGACTAAAGAGAAAGAGGAAGAAGAGGTCTCAGCCGAGGAAGTAGAAGAGGATGATTCCGAAAGTGACTATGGGAGCGGCTTTGTATGCCCAAGCCAAAAATCAGTCGTAAAGGATCGGCTAAGTTATCCCGCGATCCGATCGGTTAGAGGAAATCCCCAAGAATGGACAGTTCGGGAGTTGGAAAGTATTGTACTGAATTTACTTCAGGAGAGGAGAATATATCTCAATTCCTTTCAATTGAGGAGGAAGGAAGTCACTCCAAAGGGGGAAAGAAGCTTCCAGAACCGAACCCCAACTTCCAGCATCAAGAAAGCTTGTTAATGAAAGGGGCTAATTCATACCGATTCCTTATCCTTCTTCTCCAAAAGGAGTTCTTGCGAAGAGGCCAGGACAGGCTTCTTCTATCACTTGATCCGACTTCAAGACTTCAATTTCAATAAAGGGAGGAACCTTTCCTTTGCTTCAATCTGATCACGCTGGAAGACGGAAACTGGCAACCTTGTACTGGCTTATTAGGTCCTTCCTAGCTGCCTGGCAAGTCTTGTGGAGGAAGTCTCATAGCTTTCCCCATCCTTACGCATCTCAATCATGAAAGCGGGCTTGTAGGTATAGTCACCACCCTTCCTTACTCTCTTCTTCTATCGCTTGTGCCCCACACCGTGCTTCCCTGCGCTTGTCCTTACTCGGATAGCAAGGCCCTATATCCTATATAAAGGAGGTATAAAGGAAAAAGAAGAGGAAGACAAAAGGATCAGATAATCATCTTATTTAAAAAGATCAAAAAAGAAGGCCGGTTAAGGAACCTTCGAGTACCCCTGCGCTTGTCTTTCTCTTTATTCATCTTCCTAATTAAGAGTTCGAGTTGGGTCCTCTCTTTAGTAAGTAGTTAGAATATCAGATGTGTGCGGACTTCCTCTTGCTTTCTGAGTTCGGTTAACTCATCATCCTAGTCCTAAGGTCGTAAAGGGTAGACGCTCACTGACTGACTTCCTTCTTAGATTGCTTGCCTATCGCTTGTTTGCCTACCGATTCGACTGCCCTATTCGCCTTCTTCTCTTGCACCAATAAGACTACTCTCTGAGTCTGGCTCATGGAAATAGTCGAATACCCATAGATCATAGTAGTCGTGCGCACCGGAAAAAGCATTCTTACGAGAACTCGCGACGTAAATACGAAGAACCTTAGAAAGAAGAAGATCAGAGACTTCTGCGTACTCGGCTTACCATAGAGGAAAAGTTGCTTTGTTTTAGCAGGTCTTGAAAAAGAAAAAGTTGACAGACAAGCCAATAGAATACTCCCCCCAGACCAGAGGATCCCGGTCCTACTTTAAAAGATAAGCACAAATAAGACCTCAACCGTGGTGGGCCTTTGCATTAAGAGAAAAGCCATCCCACTCCTTTTTTAAAGCTTCTCTCAGAACTTTCACCAACGCGTGCCGGGAAGCAGAGAGGTTCAGAATCCCGGAAGAAGACGATCCCGAACAAGGGAAGGCTCAGGTCTTCGCTCGGCATGACTTCAAGTGAGAAGAAGAAATCGCCGGGTCGTAGAGCTCACCGGACTAGAAAGTTTAGAAGTCTTTTGATTTTACATAGATAAGATTTCCAAGGAAAAAATTCCCCCATCTTCTTGCCCTTTTCATTCTTTCAATCCTCCGAGCATTTCTACCTTCATTTCCTTTGGCAGGCACCTTGACCTGCTTTCTGACACTTTGACCCTCGATTTACTTGATTTAGGGCCCCTTTGAGTATATCTTCCCTTATATCCCCCTCCTATAGTACTTTTTTGATTGATCTTCCTCTCTTCTTGTAGGACATCTTCCAATATTAGCTAACTTTCTTATGTATGAGATGCTTAGTCTGAAAGTTGATGAAGAGAGATCTCTGCTGCAGGATTACTATTACTAAGTACTAAGAGGCGGCGCGCACTTAATGGACGGAAGAATGAAAAGCAATCGAGTCTATGTGTCCGGACCAGAATAAGCGCTAACAGATGAGATTTTTCCTATAGACTAGAAGACCAAAGGAAGCCCTATTTGAGTAAGGCAAGTCAGGGTCCGTAGATACTATCAACTCAAGTGAAAGTGACGAAAGTGAAAGGAATGCAATCGCTCGACTTAACAGGAGGGGAGGGCCAGCCAATAAGTACAAGGAGAGGAAAGAGTAGGTTGGGCTGGCTCTTTTTCCCTAAAGTTCTTTGATTTGCCAGCCTGGAATTGAAGTGATTCGCTACGTCGAGAAGTTCCCATTACTATTCAAAGAAATAGGAACTGGAAGTATGAAACTGACGCAAGTTGACTTCTTACTCAAATAGGGCTTTCGCGAGTCACTTAGCGGTTTACCTTAGCCTTGCCCATCTGACTTTCACTGTCCTGTCCTTTTTCTTGAACTCTCTTATTGTACTTTTTCTTATCCACCTTTTTCTCATGGTACGTACAATCCTCGTTCCCGCCTTGCCTGAGCCTTACTAGTAAAAGGGGGAGTGACTAAAGGACCTCTATCAACTTGACTACGGCCTTCTTAGTCTTTCTTCGGGAAAGGATTGGATTACTGACTAAGGGGGAAGGAAGAACTAAGAGCAAAGGAAGGAAGGGGATTAGCAACCAAGCAAGCAAGAAGGCAAGAGCAGTATAAGGGGTCAGTCCATGGCGTGGTTCCAAATCATTCTTCTTTCCTTGCAAGGCGGGAAGAGGGCCATTGCCATAATATATATAATAGGTAGGGGGGAGCGAAGGTTACGACTTTTTCTTTCTAAGGAAGTCTAGTCTCCTTCAGGCGAGTTAGAAAGCTTTACAATTTATTTACTTTGATGGAGGTAAAGAGGAGTTAAAGACTTAGGCGTCAGACATTCTTCTTTATTCTAGAGAATTTCCTAATTGTTCCAGAGCAACTAGAGCATCCCGTCTGAAGCCTTAGACTTAGAGTAGATAGGGGGCAGGAAAGCAAAGCAAGACCCCAACTTTATAGGTTGGGTTGGGTAAGGGACAAGGGTCAACTTTCAGCTTCTGACTAGGATTAGGAATGAAGTAGCTTGCTGCTGACTGATTACGGGGAGAAAGGGCTTTTGAAGCTTGCTTATTGCTAGGCTTGCTCTTTCCGAATGGAATCTGTGGATGAAAGAGCCTTATTCAAATAGGGGGGAAATGGAAATGAGTAAGGAATGGAGTAAGGGACGGACTAATAAAGACTATTAAGTGCATTTAGAACCTTCTTCTTCCTACATGACGCGATCAATTTTACCTTTCTATTAGTAAGGCCTGCCATCTAGAGAGATAGAAAGGGAAAGCGAAAGGACTGAAAGCGCTTGTCCAGCCTATTTATATTAACCGATTCCGATTTTCCTTCTTTCAATAGAGCTACTTCTAGTCTAATACTTTCATAAAGACCTTCTTTTTCAATGAAAGAAATTTTCCGTTAATAAAGTCACTGACATCAATTGGATCAGACTTGCTCTTGACCAGGTATTCTAGGAACGCATAAAGTAAAGTCTAACTAATATAGTTAGAGGGGGGGAGAATTGGCTTGCGGCATTCAGCTGTGAAATTAGGTGTACATCCGCTTCGCCTCCGGTTCTCAGGAAGATCCTTAATGGAAAGACATATCCCAAAATCGAATCTAAAGTCTTGTACTACGAGACTGGAAAGCTGTTAAAAGAAGTCAACTCAACTTCCCTCTCTTGAACTTTCGAGTCATTCTTTCCTCGCTTGAAATGAGAACTTGCTTTTTTTTTCTTTTCTCCCTTTAAATGCAAGACTTCGGAGCTTAGCTTACTTAGCTTAGCTTGATCAGTATAGGGGGGTAAGACTCGGCTCGGGGTACTGTCTTTGAATAATGCTTCCACAAGGTGTAAAAGAAAGCAGCTTATTAGAACATTTTCATTGCCCTTTTCTCTTGGAATAGTTGCACCCAAAACCATCAACCATTGGAACATTCAGTAATTTACTAATCTTATTTCTCCTGTCGGAAAGGGATAAGTACCCCTCTAGACTGCAAAGACCGAGAAGAAATGAAATAAATTAGTATAGTATGCGAGGAACTTTCTTAAAGGAAGGTAACGGCTGGGGTAGACCCCTCATAGCCTTTCCAGCAGAGGTTATGTGTAAAGAAGATAGTCAGTATGATAGAGATGAATGCCAGATCTAGCTATCCGTGGGGAGGTGTACTATCTTTAGGTAAAAAGAGCTCCCTTTCTTCCTCCATTTAGCATTTAGGAAGAATTTAACGCCCTACTTTATGAAGGCTTCTTCAATCTATTCCTTTGGATACGCAGATCTTTCTATTCCTAAAGTAAAGTAAAGGAAGAGAAGCCAGAAGCCAGAGCAGAGTAGACGCTTTGTTTTGGTGAGTATCAGTATCCCGCTTTTTTATTCACGATTTTATCTTTCTTACTTATTACTTAATGCTTTTTTTGCTTATTGATTATTGCGTCGAGCAAAAGCCTTTAAACAAACCAGGCAAGGAGGGACTTCCAGGGAAGGTAAGGGCACATAGAAGAATATTTTCTTACTGAATGGATTCCTGACTTTTCTTCTTTCTTTGCTTTGAAGCCTTTTCAAATAGGCTTTGCTTGGTTTGGAATGCACGTTCTGGTAGACCTGGACCGGATACCATTCCTGCTAACGACTTTCAACTCCGCTCTCCTCGACTTCTCTTAGTCTTATTGACCACTCTTGCCTAGCCTAGCTCAGTCGAGTTTGACCTCCGCTCTCCTAAGGAGTCTTTTCCGTCTTATCATCTTTACGTTTACGGGAATCCAGATCTTCGTCAAGCTTTCGCAAACCTATCCTTCATCGAGTCCATTCGCTTTCCTATCTTTTGAGAGTACCTATTTAATTCTTCCCTTTCCCCTAATCTAGTAAGAAGGCATTCTTTCCTAAAGTTAGCATACCTCTCCGGTTATCCCTTTCTGTCTGCTTTCCGCCTCCTTTCGATAATCTAGCTTGGTCCTTTCTTTTACACCTTGTGGAAAGTGGAGTGCATAAGCCCTTTTAGAGTTAGAGATAGGCTTTTACTGCTCTCAAAGCGTATCGAAGACCTAGCGGTTGAGGTTGAAAGAGCGCTGGAATGTCTTGAACCAGGACGAGTCAAACTTTTGATGTCCAAATTTTTTTTGAAAGAGGATGGATATAGGGGTATCTTTCATTGTTTCAGTCTATGTCTATTACTTGACTTCTGAGTCAGGAATTCCCTGGCAATCCGAACTGAGGAGAAAGAGCAAGCAATGTGTCCTCGCTTGAAGGGGCTAGGGGTCAAGTTTCAGCTTGGTTCTCAAAGAAGGGTAAAGGGGCAGCCTATCTTACTTCTTACTAAACGAAAGAAAGGGGCATAGAGAGCTAGTACTAAGACTACAGAACGAAAGGAATGCTTTCACTAAGGATTTCGTCCGAGCTACTCTTTGATATCTATCCTCAGCTCTTCGCTTCACTCCCCTTCTTGAAGCCTTGGAGAACTTACAGTGAGTTAAGGAAGTGAGGCTATAAACTAAAGGCAGGAAAAAGAAGGCTACTTATAAGGCATTCCAATGGGAGCTAAGACCTCTATTTAGTGAGAGAAAGAAAGCAGGGAGAAGACAATCTTCTTGTTTTCAGATTGTCTGATAGATAGATGCAAGGGAAGAAAGCAGATAGAAGTAAGGACGCTAAGAATAATGATACCTACCTATTTCTTACAAGCCTGACTAAATGAAGGATAGATCTAACAGGCAAAAGGATAACTACTATCCGGACTAGACTCACTCAGGCATTTACCTATCTATCTATCTAGAGGGAAGGAATCACTCTACTACTTCCTAGGGGGAGTCCCTTCGCTACCCTTCCAAAGAAATGGCTTGATTTGCCAAAGGGATGAAACCAAGGTCACACCATTAGGGTCAGCAAGAAGATAAAATTCTATCACGAAAGAGCTACTCGCTTCATGCCCCCCTCTTTTTCCTCCCTCTGTGTCTAATTCCTTTTCTTCGACCTGAAGTTCAGTTCTTTATTCGTATAAATAAGGTTCGGTGGTTCACCCTTATTTTAGAGATGAGATTAGAGAATGAGTAAAGTCAGACTGCTCAGTAACCAAAGGAAAGGTCGTCGCAAAATCGAATAGCTTTCTTCGAGAGTCTTCTTTTTCGGCTGAGGAAGGGTAGCACGCCAGGTACTTCGGTCGGCTTACATCCTAAGGACGCTACTATCAAACATCGCGAAAGCAATTCGCTCCTTCTGTTCAATTTATATAAAGAATATGGTACATTCCCAGGCTTCCTCTGCATTTTTTTCGTGTCGCCGTGCCGTGTTCCGGTTCCGTGTTGCCTGAGTTGTCATTATGTTGGTCGAACGAACTTATTCATGATTTAAGTCGTGAATTACGGGGAGCCTTTCACTCTACTGTTTACCGCCAGTAGTAGATCGTTATCATTACGAGAGATGAAAAAAACGGCCGCTTTTCGAAAGACATTTTTATTAAAAAAATCCGGTCCCATCCTCTGGAAAACTTGGTTCCACTCACTCCATTCCCATCCGACATTCCGTATGCAACTCTATGTTCCCTGTCAATATTGATTCGAACGAAATTCTTGCTCCAGAATCCCGCTCCTAATGACCCAACTTTATCCCGGCCCATGCTTCATCTAAATGAGATCCCAAAAGAGGGTCCGACGGAGAGAACCACAGGTAGGTGGACAGGGGTCGGACCAAGGTTCCTCCCGCCCACACGTCGATTCCAATGTTTCGCAAAGCTGTTCGAGAAGAGCTTACTTACTTATGAGCAAACAAAAAGTGTGAGCGCTCCTGCGCGAGCCCTGCAATCTTTCTAAAGCGCTAACGAGCAAGAAAAGGCCCCTTACTATAGAGAGGGCGTTAGCGCCCCTTATTGAAAACTCAAGGAAAGCCTTTTGATATATGTATTTTATTAATGCGCTCAAGCACCCAACCTATACAAGGGGAAAGCCGGCTTCTATTATATTAGTAAAGCCTAAACGCCCTTACTAATATAATATATAGGGCTTTTCTCGCTTGTTGCTTTCGAGCCCCTTTACTAGTAAGGGTGCTTGTTTTCAACCCATAAATTGCTTGATGGAGCCGATAGACTACATGCCATTTTCCTTCACAAGCGAAACCTGGAGGTAAAGCCATATACACCTTTTTTTGAAGATCGCTAGTATAAATGCATTCTACACATCGAGTTAGTAAAGAGGCCAACCTTTTACGCGATAGAAAAAATGCAACGAACCGAGGTTTCTATTAAAGGGCAAGGCTCCCCCCTATCTCTAAAGGGGTTCGACTCCATACTCTTGTGTGTATCCTTTGGCCACCCATCTAGCCTTCAACCTCTCAACTGCTCCATCAGCTTTTTGTTGACTTTATAGACCCACTTGTAGCCAACTATTGATTTCCCTAGAGGAAGAGAGACTCAATCCCAAGTAGCAAACCATTCTAGTACTACGATCTCTTTCTGCATAGAGCTGCCAGCAGGGTTGAGATGCGGCCTCTGCAAAGGTATCCGGTTCAAAAATATGGATGAAATTGCAAAAAATACTCGTGGGAAGTAGACAGAGACTTAGTTGATACAAACCTCTGAATAGGAAAACGAACACGGGTGGATCTACGTACCTCGAGAATAGAAGCTAGAGAACCTAAGTCTGAAGAAGAGTCTTAGTTCGAAGTAGAGGGAGAGAGGGATACCACTGAATCAGTTGGCTCAGCTCTGAAAACTGACCGACGAGAATATGTCTTCACAAACCTGCGAAACTGCCCCTTAAGCTGATCAAGCTGCTGATCACTCTAGTCACCCGGATCTTGCTGACTCTATTAAATCGGAGAATTCTGATGCTGTCTCACATAAACTCCTGCATAGTTCTCCCCCTAAGGTGAGACAAGGGAACATAATGGCCCACCATCACAGGGAATCTCAAAGCCCCGAGCTCCGTAGTAAGGCACATGTTCGAAAAACGTGACATGTCGAGAAAGGTGGAATCGTCGTGTAGAAGGATCATTAACACTAGTAGCCCTTTTGTTTTGAGACGAGGGGTACCTCAACCTCACTCAAGAAAACACACAGGGTGAGATGTAGGGCTCAGTTTGTCTTGTGCAGGGGATGGAATGTGAACAAAGCACGTGCATCCGAATACTCTGAGGTTTGAATAGTCTACTATTTGAAAGAGAGTAAAACGCCCAAAGATAACGTGTAGAGGAGATCGCTCACCAATAATAGGAGCCATCGTCTTCTTACTCAGATAAGCAGCAATCATTAAATTAAGGCTTCAGGCTTTACTAGGGATCCTAATAGGGAACTTTCATTCCCAGTAGAAGTCCTCGAGCAACTTCCAGGAGATGGCGATTTTTCCATTCTACAACTCAGTATTGTGGAGGAGTATTTGCACATGAGGTCTGATTGATGATAAATTCTATGGTCTATGAAATACTTCCACAAAGCATTAGAGATGAATTCTCCTCCATTTCACTTTATTTGATAGGGGCGGAGAATTCTCATAGATTTCCCTATCTGAGAATGAAGAGTCAAAGGGGCTAAGAACCCTGCGATAAAAGGCTTGAAACATTGCACTAACTTCACTTTTGCATTTCATCATATAGAGCCGTCTAATTATAGCGTGATCCTCTATGAAACCGAGAAAATACCGAACTCCAGAGTAAGAAGAGACAGGAGCCGGTCCCCACAGTCCATAGAAAAAAAAGGGGGAAAAGGGCTCTGAGCATGGCTTTCTATAACTATTAGAAAAAGGGAAGATTGCAGTGCTTTGACAGTTGACACGTAGTGCGTGTTAAAGATGTTTATCATTCAGGAGGAAATCAATGAGGAGACAATCCAAGAAGCGCCATCTGCTCTAGTCTCTGATCATGTGGATGTCCCAATCTTCTATGCCATGCCTACCATGAAATGTTGTCCACCTCTTTATTTGACGACTCACTTGCAGCAGAGAAAGATGAAGATGAAAAAGAAGACGAAGCTGCCATGGCCAAGTAGTATAGCCCCTCTCTCTACCCTCACCAATCTTCTTCCCCGTTCTCAGGTCCTGAAACACCTTTTTTCTTCATAGGGGGGCAAGAAAAAATATGGCCCAAGCACTTTTGAGTTTTTGTCAATTGCCGGTTTTTAAGTAATTAGAAAGAAGATTTTTTTCATTGAAAGGGACATGAAAAACATTCTAAATCCGAAGAGATTAGAGACAGAGCCAACCTTTATCGATCGAAAGAGATAGAGGGCATGGCGCGAAGGGTCCAAAGAAAAAAAGGGGATCTTCGGTAAAGGGTTGGTCCCTTCTTATAGCCTTTGGTTGAGGCTAGGTGGCTAGTGCAGTCCTAGTCTTTGCTTTTTTTATTTAGTTGGATTCCCATGGAATTGAGAAGTTCAATCTCGTCCCAACATAGCCCCCACCCCTCTCCTTACGATGATTCCAAATCATGGAACCTACGGTCGTACATCATAGGCTAACCGTATAAGCATTTCGTGTGGGGCGGGCCGCTGCTCTTTCTGTTAGCAATTCCAGGCCCCTACTTCTTCCTCAATAAGGCTAGAGCCATGCACGAATGAAGCTACGCGCCAACGAACAATTAAGCACACGCACAAGGCGCCCCGCCCAGGGCATTCAAGATCAAAGTTCGCAGCTCTCCATGAAATCCCTAGCTTTGCGAAGCGAAGCGATCTTGTTCCAATAATGAAGAAGGTTTCGATCTGGCACATCGATCTTTATAATTTCCCAGGACTTCGTTCCACTTTCTATTGGTAACGATCAATTGACAAATGTAGGTTTCTGTCAATTCCGGCCCAATCGATTGATTGGTATAACGACCTACGGGGAAGTTATGTTTGTTCGTGCGGGGGGTGCTGTGCTCCTCTTCATTTGCTCCCGTTAACGACCACAAAGGCATACATAGAAGGCAGATGAGAGAAAGCGCTCGATGAACGATGATTGAAGATTGCAGCATATTTTTTATAAAGACAGCATTAGACCACTACATTTTTGAAGCAGAATTCGGCCAGCGCATCGACCTGGTACAAAATGGCCATCTTACTGAATCCGAAAGGTCGACTACGACAAAAACGTAGTTATTCCCCCCCTTTAAGAGATAGGGCAATCGTCCTACGAAATCTATGGTTATGCTTTTCCTATGGCCAGGAAGGTATTGGGCTGAGAAAGCCCCAACTTCCTGTTGGACGGCTTCGACGTGCTGCATAGAGCACACACAACCCATCACCGTTGGACATCTGCTTCTATCCTGGGCCAATAAGAATGCCTTTCCAGGTGAGCCAGAGTTTGATCAACTCCAAAGTGTAATCCAACTCTGGTGTCATGAAGGACCGCGAGACGCCTTTCTTTGCCCGACATACTCTGCCGTCTTTGTAGAGTAAGTAGTCTAGCCGGCTGTAGCCATCTGCCGTCTGCAGTCGGGCCGTCTTCTCCCAGACGCCTTTCGACGTCCCTCCGAGTACTCCGCCGTAAAATCCCCGAAGTCCAATAAAGTGGTAGAAACAGCAGTTGCGGCGCTTTACTAATAACATCAAAAGGGGGTCTGGACAGAAAATCTGCAACCGTCGTTGGCCCCTCTTTTCTTGTACTTGATCACCCCGTTGCAGGAACTGAAACTCACTTCATATGACGCGCCTCCTGAAGCTTGGACTGCATCTGTAGATACTGAAGGGGCTTGTTGATCAGAGTGGCCTATTCGTAAAGCGTCTCCTTCCCGAGCAAATAGTGCCTCCAGTCTTTCACAGCCAGCACTATCGTGTACATCTCCTTCTCGTATGTGGGATAGTTTAAGACGGCTGTATTGAACATCTCCCCTTTTGAGACGAGGGGCGACCACTCGGCCGTCTTGCCATAAAACGGCTCCCAAAGCATGAGCAGAAGCGTCCGTCTTGATTTCGAACGGCTTTTGAACGTTTGGCATGGCCAGAACCGGTGTTTCGCAGACTTTCTCCTTAAGTGCCTGGAACGCACGCTCTGGATCCTCTCCCCATCGAAAGGTCTGTTTCTTTTCTGGGCCCCGAGTAAGATCAAGCGGGAGTAGTTCTTTATGAATCTTTAGTGCGGAGGTAGTTGTAGTTGGTCATGCCGAGGAAACTCCTTACCTCCGTCAGCGACTTGGGGGTTGGCCATTCCCGGACAGACTTCGTCTTCTCAGGATCTATCTTGACTCCGGATGAGCCGATGATGTGCCCCAAGTATACCAGCTCGGCTCCCTCATCCCTTTTTGCTCATAAGTAAGTAAGTTCTTCTCCGTATGGGCTTTCCGCTGGTGCTCACGCAGAGCTTCTAGAACAGTCTCTACGTGTTTCAGATGCTCCTCCCAGGTCTTGCTATAAACCAGATGTCGTCGTCGTAGACCGTGACAAATTCATCCAATCTAAATAAGGCCTAAGAACATCGTTCATCAGCCGCATAAAGGTTGTAGGTGCGTTGGCCTTACCGTAATAGGGCCGAATGGCATGACGATCCATTCATATAACCCTTGCCTTGTCTTTAACGCGGTCTTCCAACGCCTTCCACCACTTGCACTTGGTGGTATCCCGAAAAAAAGTCTATCTTGGTGAAGTAACGGGCTCCCTCAACTAGTCAAATGGGAATCAGACATCTATCCTTGGCAAAGGATAGGGATTCTTTACTGTGATCTTGTTAAGGGCGCGATAATCCTAATCCACGCACATGCGCCACGAGCCTTCTTCGGCACCAAGACCCTTTAGAGATAGGGGCGAGGCACAAGAGGATGTACTGGGCCAACCATGATCCTTTTCGAGCAGCTCTTTCAACTGCCGCCTAATCTCCTCATTGGCCAATGTCGACGTTCTGTAAGGCCGTTGTTGGGTAAGAAAGACTGCTCCCTGTGTGAGTTCAATCGAGTGTGCTCCAAGCTGCTACAGGCTTTCAATCCAAATCAGCTACAGCTAAATGAAACCAAAAGCAAAGCTTGAAAGCTCAATTCCTAGCTGCTAGAGCTAAATATAAGGCTACTACCTTAGCTGTTCTAGTAGCTCCTTTGATTTAGCGTAGGGAGGGTGGAAGCTCTATAGGACAATAGCTTTGGGCTATTTGGAAGCTATGCTATATAGGAAGAGATAGCAGCGGCTGGCTACTAGCTTTGCTTTTGCTATTAGCTCTTGCTAGTACTTTAGGAGCTATAGCTTTAGGAGAGGAGCAACTATCTTGCTTAGGGAGGTATTTAATAGAAAAGAATTGCGGATCCTAGATAGCTAAATATAGTAGCTTAGGAGCAGAGCAATTCAATAACTTTAGGAGCCCTAAAATGAGCATAGCTATTGCTAGTAGTTAGCTTTAGGAGCCATTTTCAAGCTGTAGAATAGCAAAATAGCATTGCTTTAGTAGCTGTACAACCAAGCAGGCAAAGCTATTATATTTTCTTTGAAGGCTCCTAAAGCTATGGAACCTAAGCTCATAGTAAGAGCCGAAGCAAGCTAGTAGCCGCTCGCTATGTTATTCGATGTTAAGGCCCCTAAAGCAAGCTATTGAATTGTTCTTAACCAAAGAAAGGAGAGATATAGATTACGTTCATCTCATAAAGGTGTTACTTTTCACTCCTAAATGAAAGCAAAACTAAACGACAAAAACAGAACCCCTAGCGCAAAAGAGTAGCCGCTGCGATGCCTATGCTATTTGATTTCCTATAGAGCTTGGGCCCACGCGCAAGCTCCTATCGCAAAGCTAGTAAGTAAGTAGCCTTTTTTTCTATAGCTTCAAAGCCTATGGTAAAGAAGAGGAACTAAAGGGTTTACGGGTACTCTATTTCGGCTTATAGAGCTTCTTTTTAGCCCTATGCTAAAGCAAAGTCCTATCCCTATCCCGCCTATGCCTATGCCTCAAGTAAATAAATAAGCTAATAGCAACCGCGCGTTGTAGCAGCTTTTGATTGAAAGGTAGCTGTAGCTTCAAAGCCAAAGAGGAAGTTTCTTCTGATTTGAAGGTTTCCGTTGTAGCAGCAAAGAAGAAGGCAATTTCTGCTGCTTAAAATAAGATAAGGAGGTTTCACAAAGGAGTGAACTTCACTATAAAGGCTAAAGGCTATAGAAGTGCATCACTAGTGTCTATAAAACGAAAGAAATGAAAAGGTGAATCATAGTATATAGAACGCCCGCTTACTCCCATCTCCTCTTACTTACGCATTTCCAATCAAATCATGATCCCATCTCGATCAATTTCGCATTGATCAGGGCGGGCGTTCTAGTCCTCAGACGACTTTCTTCAACCGCCCCTGTTCCAACAGCTACAGATAAAAAAAGTGAAGTTTCTTCCTCTTCCTCAGCCAATTCCCGACCGCCTTGACACCTTAATATCAAGGAACCCCACCCCAGTATCATGAACGCAGAGCGCCGGCTGTAACAACCGTGATGCTTTCGCGTAACAGAAAGACAGAAATCTATGAAGCAGCTTAAATCTCTTTTTATCAAGGGTGAGGTTTGGAACCCAGTCACTTTACACCTAGTGGGAGTCATGGAATAGCATAGCTATGATCAATTGAAGAAGAAAAGAAATGGATCGAATAGGAACTCTCATTGACCTACTTAACTCAGTGGTTAGAGTCTTCCATACAGCATCGGTTCGCGATCCAATAGTAGGGAAGCCCGCCCGCGGGCGGAGGTTCTTGCTCCAAGACGCGTTTGGAACAACGGGCGGGCATTTCCATCCATTTCTATAGAGCAAAGGGGAAGCTCGCGGAGTTCTCTCTCCTAGTTAATTAAAGGGGAGACGGGGCTTTTATCCCAAACATCTCCTTACTGCACGCACAAACAAAAAACAAAAAGCACCGCACCCCCCTTTTTTATTATTATTAGTAAGATAGGGAAAACTAAGGCCTTACCTTTATATACAAAGGGCGCTCCAGCGCTTTACTAATATAATAGAAAGTAAAGGGGCTTGAAAGCTTACCTTATTATTATGAAAAGGAGAAAGGGCTTTTTTTATAGATTAAGAGGCGAGTAAGGGGGGGTTTGCTTGCTTGCTGGCTAGCTCGTGCAATCAAAAAAAAATGCCTTCGCGTTAGTAAGCTAGCTTTGTAAGCTAAGCAAGCCTGGTTCTCCGGGCACTACGGTAGGACGTGGATCGATCATGACGAGAATGGACTTCTCCGTAATGTAATGTAATAGAAGAGTCACAGTCCAGTTCCCCGGGCTTTCTCCCTTCTCGACCAGACGAAGGAGATATGAATTCCATTCAGGCGGGCTTGGCTTGACCGCGTGTTCTCTCCTGGTCGCGTCGGAGGCGAAAACTGGCAAAGTTCATCATTCAGTGGTGGGGTGTTCATAGAAAAGAAGGCGTCGCCCAACGAGTGGCAGATTTGGATAGAGTCTCGCTCATAGAGGAAGAGTACGCGCGCTAGCGCGCTACGGCTTACGCAGTTGATCGGATCAGATAGCCCTTCGGGCAACCAACCAAACCCGGCACATCAAATTCCATTCCGATCAACAACTTGGAGGTATGGCTGAGTGGCTTAAGGCATTGGTTTGCTAAATCGACATACAAGAAGATTGTATCATGGGTTCGAATCCCATTTCCTCCGGCACGGAAGTGGAACGGGCGGGCGAAATTACGTGAGAGAAAGAACCTCTTGGTGGAGTCCCCCGGAGGACAGAATAGCACTACTTAGTGACTAGAAGCGGAGAGCCTCTTTCTGGTGGCGTCTATAGCGAAGAACACCTGACCGAACGAGGGCCGGCCAGGGACTGGACGGCTCTCGGTTCTTGAGCAAGCTCCT